CAACAGACCCTCTGTTTTCTTTGTTTTCCTCTTGCGAAATAATTGAAATGAATGAATTTTTTACCATAAAAGAATTTTTCCCTCCCCTTTTGACAGATATGAATTTTATTGATCCGTAAGAATAATGCCAGAAATTTTAATGTAGTATACACAACAATCGGAATTTCTGGCATTATTTTGACTGAGTTTATCAATTAAGCAATTTTGAATTTGATTCGGATAGTGATTCAAAAGGATGGTACATTTTTACACTCACAAAAGCGAATAGTTTTTTAGTACGAAGATTCTGTTGATTTATTTCTAGATCTAATTAATTTTTCATTAACTTAGTATCACAGTATCCTATGATGTAAGACAGGGCAAATGTGCATCTGGTTGCTTGCATATAACATATATGGTACAGAATATATAGGAAATAATGTACCATCACCGAATTTTGAATCGTGGATACATATAGATCCTTAACATACTGAAACGGCTGCCATTATTGGTATCAAACCAATAGCGATTCATACAAGCTAAATCTTCGAATCGAAAATTCGGCCAAAGAAAGAACTTGAGTTTAATTAATTCATTTTTATCTCTATCAAGGTGTTTACTTTCATCCAAAAATTGACCCCAGCTTTTTATGTTGTTCTCCTTGCAAAATACTGGATTTCTATCCACACCATTCCTATTCTTTAAATTGAAATTTAAAGAATTGAGAATTCTCAATTCTCTACGCCGTCTAGACGATAAAATCATTTCAGGAACAAGCAAATCAAAATGATCCTTATCAACATCTTTTTGTTTTCCGTATCTTTGATTCGTTTGTTGCTTACTCTTATGAACTAATGAAATACCTATGGCTTGATACATAAGAAATTCTTCCAGATCTTTTATAGACGAAGTTAATAGGGGTTGGAACTTCATCAAACCAAATTCCGCCCAGCTAAACAGAGTAGACTCCTTCGAATAATGACTGACAATTCTGTCTACCGGCAGATCTCCCATTTTCAAATAGGCTAAAAGCCTTCGTTTACTTTGTAAACGCCCTTTTGTGTTACCCACCATCTGCATTAAGCTCAGCCGCTCGAGCATATCCTCCTCAACTAGCCGCTCGGTGTGGATGCTAAAACCCAAATACTTCTCTTGAAGGTCAACGAAATCTACTAGCCTCGGCGAGTCACTCCGGTATTGTGTTTTTTTTTTACGGAACCCTTTTTCATAATCTTCTCTAATAACTTCTTGGATGTCTTCGATGTCGATGTCTTCGATGTTTTGACTAACATTTTCTTTTCCTTTAGTTTCTTTTCCTTTAGTTTCTTTTCCTTTTCCTTTAGTTGCTTTTCCTTTAGTTGCTTTTCCTTTAGTTTCTTTTCCTTTAGTTGCTTTTCCTTTAGTTTCTTTTCCTTGACTAACATTTTCTTTTCCTTGACTAACTTCTTCTTTTCTTTGACTAACATTTTCTTTTCCTTGACTAACTTCTTCTTTTCCTTGACTAACTTCTTCTTTTCCTTGACTAACTTCTTCTTTTCCTTGACTAACTTCTTCTTCTTCTTCTTCTTCTTCTTCTTCTTCTTCTTTTCCTTTGAAATTTAAAAGAAGTAACTTCATAGGTCTAAGCCACGGGTTCATTTGATATGTCCTCTTACGTAGCATAAATTCTGGGAAGAACCAATCTTCCTGATTCGAATCTTCCTCATTCGAATTCGCTCTGGGTGCCTTTAAGATTTCTTCATTCATTCCCATCCAATTAAAAAAGCTTTTTTTGTCTTCTTTGAGTTCTGGATCTTCTTTGAGTTCTGGATCTTCTTTGAGTTCTGGATCCTTTTCGATTTCTGGATCCAAGAGCATTTTTGGAACGATATCATAAATAAGACCTCTATTCTCATTCTCAATTATTTCAGAATTCTCATTCTCAATTATTTCAGAATTCTCATTCTCAATTATTTCAGAATTCTCATTCTCAATTATTTCAGAATTCTTAGTCTCAATTATTTCAGAATTCTTAGTCTCAATTATTTGAGAATTCTTAGTCTCAATTATTTGAGAATTCTTAGTCTCAATCTTAGTATTTGTATTATGGTTAGGGTCGATCTTTTTCCCGGCCTCCAAATTGACTAGATATTTTTCTAAAAACTTCCAATCAAAGTCCATATATTTTCTTTCAGGTTTTTTCTTTCGCATTTTTTTCAGAGACATATAAACCTTGTCTAGATAATTGTCTAGAGAATTCTTGTCTAGATAAACCTTGTCTAGATAATCCTTGTAATAATCCTCGTAATAATTCGTTTCTAGATAAAGCTGGTCTAGAGAATCCTTGAAATAAACCTTGTCTAGAAAACTCTTGTCTAGATAATCCTGATAATCCTTGTGATAATCCTTGTCTACATAAGTATTGTCTAGATAATTGTGTAGATAAGTACTGTCTCGATAAACCTTGTCTAGAAACTTCTTGTCTAGTATCCAATCCTTGAAATAAGTCTTGAAAACAATCTCCTCTGGTATATCAAATAAGTCGATCTCTTGGCTCTTATTTACTTGTAATGGCAATTTAGAAATAGAGGAGTCCTTCTTAGTTTCAGAAGAAATGTATTTATATGCTAAAAGATCATATTTATAGTTTTTCTTAAACTTAGTTTTTTGATTTCTTACTAATGAATATACTTCAGAATCATCTTGTTTTTTGGAATGAAGTAATGGGTCTTTTTCATATGAATCTCCTTTATTTAAATCGTTATTTTGAGGCGTATGGCGTCGGTTGACTTTATTTCGCCAGGCTTGTGCGCCTACTCGCTCCCAATGAACCTTAGATAAATTGTATTGAGACTGACCTCTTAACCAGTTTTTCCATGGATTCGTTCCAAAATTTCGAAGTTTCTTATGCTTTAATTCGGAATGGAATATTCCCTGTCTTTCAAAAGAATCCTTTATTGCAGTCTTAAGAAAAAAAGACGTTCCGCGATATTGAAGAACAGATCTTAACTTATCACTAACTAGGGTTTGTGATAATTTGTAAAATACATATGCTTGTGACAGGGAAGATAAATTTGGCAAGGAAGCAAATTTCGGAACAATCTGTGACTTCCGCTTAGTTATATTTTTTATAGTCGAACTAAAGGTAATTCTTTTTTGATTTGTTTCAGTATTGGAAATGTCTTTCTCAAAAAATTTTTTTGTTAAATTGATTCTAGGAATCTTAATGATACATAGAAAGATATCTAGGTATATTTTGTATATTTTTTCAATGAAAATTTTTTGAAAATAATTCCATTTACTTATTAATCGAACATTTCTTCTTTTTACAATTTTCCAAATATTTTTTGGTGATTCTACATTATTATTTTGCTTTTTGTTGTTAGGACTATTATTTAGTCCTGGAGTTACTTTTTTTTTTTCTTTTGTAATTCTTTCTATTTGATTTTTGATTGTGCTTGTTCTATTAATCAGATTTTGTATTTTTTCTTCTGAATTTGTAGAAGCTGTAGATCGAATTTGACTAAATGATTCATTAATTATCTCATTGCTGATTATAGAATCTTTTTCTTTTTGAGTTTCACTCGATTCATCTACTCCTATCCCTTTCAATCTTGTATTTTTTTTGATTATTTTCAAAATTGTGCTTTTTAGAACTAGAACCCTTTCTTTAAGCCGTTTTATGCTTTCTTTAAGCCGTTTTATGCTTTCTTTTGCGTTTCCTAGAACTCTAACAAAATTTTGCTTTATTTTTGGGTTGAAAACGCTTCTTATAAGTCGAAAGGCGCTCCCTTCCAATTTTTCTGCTGCGAATCTTTGACTTTTTTTGCCTAGTTCTTTAAAAATGGGCCCCCAAAAAATGGAAAAGGAACGGTTGGGTCGGGTACCACCCCAAGGATAGTCAGCTAGTCCCCAGACAGACCTTATAAAAGCATAATCGTTGGTTATCCTTTGTCTATCATCCGCTGTGTGCCAAGGTTTCAACTCTAAAGGCCATAAAACTTTGACCTGAAGACCGTAGTCCCACCACTCCTCCGGAAAGTTCTTGATGGATATGACGCCTATAGCAAAACCGTCATCGTTGCATAAAAGATGAGTCTCGTTTTCCCAGTCCTTTCTATCCTCAGCCCACTCGGGCTGCTGCAAAAATAAGATACGACCAATATTTTTAGCTATTATCGCTAAAGGCAATGCAATATATCTTCTCAAATAGGAGTTCAAAATTAATACAATACCTCTTACTCCTAGCCCATAATAAAGCTCATTCCATGCATCTATTCCATCCATCCGGAACAGCTCTTCTTCGGGGTCTAGTTCGATTTTATCTTTTTTGATTCTTTTCAATTTTTTCCGTTCTTTCAATGCTTTGCTTTTTTTTTCGTCTATCTTTCTTTTTGTCTTCCTTTTTGTCTTCCTTTTTGTTTTTGTCTGTTCTTTCTTAGGTCCCTTAAGAGTGAAAAAGTCCCCCTTTTTGATTCCAAACCTATGCATCAAATTTTGCATTTTCAAAACAAGGGGTTTAACTACCCTAAAAGAACTAGACAGTGTACTTTTTAAGAAGCCCAAAAAAAGAGGGGAATGCGGAAACATTTCAATCTGTCTTACAACAACTCCGTTTTTACGCCTTAGGACGCTCGCAACACCTTTGATGTCATCCTGATGCCAAAATTGGTCGCGCACCGCTCTCAAGGAGGTCCTCCACACGTCCTTATTCTCGGTTTTCCACTCGATATTGGTGGTGAGGCTGCCAACGTGAACATGAGCAAGGCTTTTCTCAAAGTCAATACTATAAGGGTCTCCCCCACTCTTGATCAAATCCTTCATAACCTTCTCATTAATCTCTTTAGCAATCTCCGGATCAATCTTATTACTATCTTTAGAAAGATTTTTGATAAGTAAATTTTGAGTATCCTGATTCAAAATAATTTCATATTTGTATTGTGCTGATATAATATCAAAGCACTCATCATCTCCCCGCTTGGTCACAAAGGGTTCGCCCAGGTCGTATACGACCTCGCGGAGTAATACGTATGACCAGCGAGGGACGCGTTGACGGATGTGCGCTCGTCCCGCACTTTCTCCCACTTTATAAGTCCTTAGTTGCTGTAGCTTTTTTAGTTTTCGCTGGTTCCAATCAATGCTTCCCCCCCCTTTTTCCCAAGGCTTAGAAAAAAATTTTGCCAAAGGATTATAATATAATTTTCCTTCTGCTCTTAGTTTTAGTGTTTTACTTTTGAGTATCGCGAAGATTCTCTCTTCATATTTTGGGGACTCGAAAATGAAACCTGGCAAAAGGGTCTCATGAATTTGATTTAGAGCAAGGATTTGCTTAAGTTGAGATTCTGTAGGTTCAGCGTCGATTCTTTCACGAGATTCTGTAGGTTCAGCGTCGATTCTTTCACGAGATTCTGTAGGTTCAGCGTCGATTCTTTCACGAGATTCTGTAGGTTCAGCGTCGATTCTTTCACGAGATTTTGTAGTTCCATCGTCGATTCTTTCACGAGATTTTGTAGTTCCATTTTTTTTTCTTCGACGAGATTGCATTTCATTCTTTTTTCTTCGACGAGATTGCATTGCATTCTGGACTTTTTCACGAGATTGCATTTCATTCTTTTTTCTTCCACGAGATTTACGAGATTGAATTACATTGTAGACTTTTTCACGAAATTCACCCAATTGAAGAAGTGCCCTTTCGTCGCGTAGACGTGCTTCTTCGCGTAGACGTGCTTCTTCGCGTAGACGTGCTTCTTCGCGTAGACGTGCCTTTTCTTCCCTTTTCTCCTGTTCTTTGCTTTTCGGTGCCTTTTCTTCGCTTTTCTCCTTTTCTTCGCTTTTCTCCTTTTCTTCGCTTTTCTCCTTTTCTTCGCTTTTCTCCTTTTCTTCGCTTTTCTCCTTTTCTTCGCTTTTCTCCTTTTCTTCGCTTTTCTCCTTTTCTTCGCTTTTCTCCGTTTCTTCGGGATCCTCGATTACTTTGCTAAATTTTTTGATTCTTCCACGAGAGGGCCCATTCAACAAAGGATCATACCTTTTTGGTAGGCAGAGGCAGGTTTCGTTCATTTTCTCAATACAAACCCGAGTCCTTTTGTCGAGTATATCTAGAAAAAGAAATCCCGTGTCTAGAGCCTCAATTCTCTTTATAAACTCGTTATTTAAGTTGTTTTGTCTTTGTTTGTTCTTATAAATCCAATCTTTGTCTAGTTTATCAAAGGAGAGTCTTTCTACTGTGGACGAAGATATCATCCCTTTCGTCAGTTCCTTAAAACTAGAAAAACTAGGAGGATCTGTAAAAGATATTCTTTTTTTTCCATCACTTCGGCATGTATCAAAAAAATATTGTGAAGCTTCCTTTCTTACAGCCCCAAAAAAGTGTTGATTGCTTATGTATCGTACTGGACGAGTCCATTGAAACTGAAAAAAATCGGACGCTAAAATGCTTTCCACCACTATGGGGTCTTTTTGATCTTTTTCTTCATCCAGATCCGCTCCCAAACGCTGGGGAGGAATTTCTTCTTTGAATAGCACTGTTTTTCGTGCAATCTCCTCTTTCTTTTCCTCTTTCTTTTCCTCTTCCTTTTCCTCGTCCTCGTCCTCCCAGTAAGTGTCAGCTTCTCGGCCTTGTCTGGCTAACCAATTTGGTTTCAGTTGTGGGGCTTGGACGCTTGTCAGTGGATGTGGAAAAATGAATAAAGGTATTCTGCCTAAATAGTAGGCACAGGTAACAAATAAGAAAATATTCACGAACCGACCCGTGTTTCTCCTCAAGTTTATTAACAGCAAGTACTGAATTTCTGACACAACCCACTGAAAGGTTCGCATAAGGAATTCAAATTCTTCCCCAAGGGACCTAACAAGGTACTGATAAATCTTCTTTTTGTATTTATTCAATTCTGACTTAATGTACTTATTCAATTCTGCCACACGGTACTGAAAGTGTGAAAAACGGACCTGAAATTTTGCCCCAAGGTACTTATAAATGTACTTATCCAATGCTGACACAAGTTCCTTCTTAGATCTACTCAAAAGATAGATCCGTATCCAGTCTAATAATCTTTTCGTCAATAAAAGGAAACAAATGTGACCAATTAACCAACCAACAAAACTACTTGTTACAAATAACATCTTGTTGTTGCATCGAAACATATAAACGTTGACTAATCTGGCTAACGTTGAATTTGGTAAAAGGATCTGGTTGGCTAATTGAAAAATGAAAGTATTCAGGAAAATGAGGAAATTGCTTCTGGTACTGGTAGTGATAGTATAGTCCCAATTGTCGGCTGCGAAATAAAGCAAAAGATACGGTAGAAATAGTACAGTTAGTATATGCGGTGTCCACAATAGTCGATGCAGAGGCCTATTATAGATCGACATGAACCTCACGAGCTGGCCCATAATCAAACCAGTTATTGCTGCTGCCTTCTGCTCGGGTTCTTCAACGAAAAGGAAGAGATAAGCGGGCCTTATGGAGAATGTAGTTAGAAATCCATAATAGAGTCCGATCCCAACGACCGAATTGGTTATCTTCATACACAAGTTTACGAACGA